GACTGGTAATACATCGATAGAAAACTAGAGCCTTTCTCTTTTATATACGAAGTCAAATGAAAAGATTATAACATTCCTTTTCCGTTGATTCCATTTTAATTTCTCGTTTTAAATATTTATTAGTCAATAATTGATCATTGACGAGCTATGGCAATAGCACCTATTAAAGCGACTAAAAGAATTATTGAAATGAGTTCAAATGGAAGAAAAAAATCTGTTGATAAATGAATTCCAATTTGTTGACTATTACTTATCAAATCTTGTTCTAGAATCTGATTTGATTTTGTAGTCCAAATGATCCCATACCAGGATGTGTCTGGAATAGTAGTAATTAGTGAAATAAAAAGACTTGTACAAATTATTGAAGTAACCCCATCCCCCACGGTCCAAAGATGAAAATCTTTGTAATATTCTGAACCGTTCATAAACATCACAGCAAAAAGGATTAAAACATTTATAGCCCCTACATAAATAAGGAGCTGCGCAGCAGCTACAAAATATGAGTTCGATAGAATATAGAATAAGGATATACAAAAAAGAACCAATCCCAATGAAAAGGCCGAATAAATTGGATTCGGAAGTAATACTACTGCCAGACTTCCTAATATAAGACCCGATCCCAGAAAGACTAAAAGAAAATCATGTATTGGTCCAGGTAAATCCATTTTATTAAAAAAAAAATAAATCGAAATATTTCATGCCTTTGTTGACCTGACCAGGAAAAAAGAAGTTATCCTAAAAAATAGGATACTTCTTAATTGAACGAATGAAATTTAAATTAAAATGGGGTGTTGTGGCTTGTTGTAGATACAGTTCTTGGGCTACTTTTATTCTCGAAAGCAGAGGCTGAAACTATCTATTTTGAAATCATTATTCAAATAGAAATCAATTTTTGATCCAAATTAAACCATGATTCTCTACACCAACTAACCGTTTATTTGTATTGACCAAGCAACAATCCCATTGCTTTCGATTCAAAAGTGATTTTTATTTTTAATTGGTAAATGCTTTTTCAACCAAGGGTTTTATACATTTTTTATTTGAGGTGAATTCGAAGAAATTGTTTGAATTGTGTAATCGTCAATTATTGATACTGGTAACCGACCTAAAGCAATTTGATTATAGTTCAATTCGTGACGATCATAAGTAGAAAGTTCATATTCTTCAGTCATTGATAAACAATTTGTTGGACAATACTCAACGCAATTACCACAAAATATACAGATTCCAAAATCAATACTGTAATTAAGTAATCGTTTCTTTCGAATATCAGTTTCTAATTTCCAATCAACAACGGGTAGATCTATAGGACATACACGAACACATACTTCACAAGCAATGCATTTATCAAATTCAAAGTGGATTCGGCCTCGAAAACGTTCCGATGTAATCAATTTTTCGTAGGGGTATTGAATAGTTACAGGTAAACGATTCGCATGAGACAAGGTAATCATGAAACCTTGACCAATGTACCTGGCAGCTCGTATTGTTTGTTGACCAGAGTTCAAGAACTGAGTTAGCATAGGGAACATATCTGAATATCTATAAATAATTTTATATTTGTTTCTTTCTCTTGTTTAAGACAAGTTGTGAAGATAGAATTTTTTATTGCTTTACAGTGAAAGAAGTTGGGATGAAGTTGTTAATAATAGATTACCTAGAGAAATAGGTAAAAGAAATTTCCATCCAAGATTTAATAGTTGGTCCATTCTCAGTCTCGGTAAAGTCCATCTTGTTGCAATAGAAACGAACAAGAACAAATAAGTTTTAGCTAATGTAATAAAGATACCGATTATTATCCCCAAAACTTGACTTCTTTTATTTATGTCAAAAAGCTCAGGAAGGGAGATGTATGGAATAGAAAGATTCCAACCTCCTAAGTAAAGAACTGTTACAAATAAGGAGGAAACTAGTAGATTTAGATACGAAGCAACGTAAAATAAACCAAATTTGATACCGGAATATTCGGTTTGATAACCTGCTACTAACTCTTCTTCTGCTTCTGGTAAATCAAAAGGTAATCTCTCACACTCGGCTAAAGAAGAAATTAGAAAAATGATAAACCCTATAGGTTGACGCCACAAATTCCATCCCCAAAAACCATATTTTGACTGAGCTTCAACTATATCAACTGTACTTGAACTGTTAGATAATCATAGTCGATGATAACATCACTATTCCCATCGCTATTACAGAACCGTACATGAGATTTTCACCTCATACGGCTCCTCATAGGTCACAAATAAATCTAAGGCCCTTTCAAAACATTATTTATCTTGAGGTGTTTTGTTTCTAGGATCGATAGAGAGTGAAACTCTTATCCTAAGGTCTAGAATTAGACCAATGGAATTCTGTCTGCTAGATTTATAATCAAAAACTGCTTCTGAATTGATCTCATCTTTTAAGAATTTGATTTTCTTTGTTCATTAATAACTTTATCGTTGAATAAAAAAAGACTTTATTAGAGGAATATCACATAGATATTTTAACTTATCATTTTTGATTACGAAAAAGAATTAGACATTGCATTACATAACAAAAATTTGATTTCTATAATTCTATAAATAAAATAGAAATATTTATGAATAAAAAGAAATAGTTATAAATAAAAAAAATATATTTTTGCAATTCTAGTCTTTCTATTTTATTTCGTTCCTATTCTACTTTCTCAGAAAAAGGGTTATTATACAAAGTAAAAAATTTCTTCGTTTTTGATAGTTATTTACTTAATCAGTGGATAGGAATATACTCTGGATCGAAATCGTGGGGAGTACTTCTTAATCATTTCTACTAACTTTAAGCCCCAATCGAATTAGTTTTCCATAAAGAAATATCCTATTGGATAATTTATAGAATCTCCATTACTAATCCTTTGTGTATCTTGGTCTTCCTAACCATCCACTTATTTTTGTGAATCTCCTATTAGGGTAATACATCTATTAGTCAAAACCCCACGGAGTTGATCTTTTGAACCCGCTTCAAGCCATGATGACTAATCCACCAATCTTGGGGTAAACAGTTCCAATTGCTTATGTTGACTTTCACTTAATTCTTGTACATAGGACATGAGATTGAATTCTTTGAACAGCAAATTTTTAAGTCGTTTTATTTCACTCATATAACTATCTGTTTTAGTTCATCAATCCCCAATGATGAATAAAAAAAATGGATATTCATTTAACTTTCTTGCTAGAAAGAAAATAAATAGGTGAATTTTTTTTTTCTTAACGAATCACACGTAGAGATATTGATAATACACATAGAGTTAATGGTATTTCATAACTAATTGATTGAGCAGCAGCTCTTAATCCACCTAAAAAGGAATATTTATTATTTGATCCATATCCCGACATAAGAAGCCCAATGGGAGCAAGACTTGAAACGGCGATCCATAAAAAAACACCAATATTAAGGTCAGATAGAATGAGGCGATAACTAAAAGGAATTACTGAATAACTTAGTAAAATGGATATGACTGCTATGGATGGCCCGATACTGAATAAACGAGTATCTCCTCTCGATGGGAGAATATTCTCTTTGAAAAGTAGTTTTGTACCATCTGCTAGCGCTTGAAGAATTCCCAAAGGCCCGGCGTATTCGGGTCCAATTCGTTGTTGTATCCCTGCAGATATTTCTCTTTCTAACCAAACAATTACTAGTACACCTAGTATGATTCCTAATACAAGAGTCAAAATAGGGACAAGCATCCATATGATTCCATAGACTTCTTTGACAAATTCCAATCTGGAAAAAGAATTGATAGCTTGTACTTCTGTTGTATCAATTATCATTTCAACGATCAACTTCTCCCATAATGATATCTATGCTACCTAGTATCGTCATAATATCAGCCAATTTCATTCTTTTAACTAACTGAGGAAGAATTTGCAAGTTGATAAAACCCGGTGGTCGAATTTTCCATCTCCAAGGAAAAACACTCTGATCTCCTAGCAGAAAAATTCCCAGTTCTCCTTTTGGTGCTTCGACTCTTACATAAAGTTCTTGCTTGGACAATTCAAAGGCTGGAGAAGGTTTTTTACTAATAAATCGATATTCAAAATCATTCCATTCAGGGTCTTTTATTGTATCAAAACGTCGGATTTCTAAATTCTCATATGGTCCCCCTGGAATTCCTTCCAGAGCCTGTTGGATAATTTTTATGGATTCGGTCATTTCACTGATTCGTACTAAATACCGAGCTAATGAATCCCCTTCTTTTTGCCATTGAATCTCCCAATCAAATTCGTCGTAACACTCATAACGATCAACTTTACGAAGATCCCATTGTATTCCGGAAGCTCGTAGCATTGGCCCCGATAAACCCCAATTTAGTGCTTCTTCTGCCCCAATAATGCCTACGCCTTCAACTCGTTCTAAAAAAATAGGATTACGTGTAATAAGCTTTTGATATTCACTAACCCCGGTTAAAAAATAATCGCAAAAATCTAAACATTTATCTATCCAGCCATAAGGCAGATCAGCAGCGACTCCTCCGATACGAAAATAATTATGCATCATGCGCATACCGGTAGCAGCTTCGAATAGATCATATATCAATTCTCGTTCTCGAAAAATATAGAAGAAAGGGGTCTGTGCCCCAATATCTGCCATAAAAGGACCAAGCCATAACAAATGGGAAGCGATACGACTCAATTCCAACATAATAGCTCTGATATAGCTAGCCCTTTTAGGTACTTGAATATTGCCTAGCTGTTCGGGTCCATTTACGGTTATTGCTTCTGTGAACATAGTAGCTAAATAATCCCAACGTGTTACATAAGGCAAATATTGTATAATTGTTCGATTTTCCGCTATTTTCTCCATCCCTCTATGCAAATAACCCAATATCGGTTCACAGTCAATAACATCTTCACCATCGAGAGTAACGATCAGTCGAAGAACACCATGCATTGATGGGTGGTGAGGGCCCATATTGACTATCATGAGGTCTTTTCTTGTAGTTGGTGCAATCATAAGTTTTTTCCCGAGTCATTCTTCCATGCATTTCTGAAAGTAAAAAGAAGTTCATCAAAATTTAAACGACTAATCTCAAATAATTGTATCACGCTTCGAATTAACGAGTTTTTATCTCGCGAATATCCAACTCGCCGATTAATTCTTTATAACGTCCTCTATTTTTTTTTGACAAATAGGCCAGCAGTCGTTGACGTTTTCCCAAAATTTTCCGTAAACCTCTTTGAGATGAAAAGTCTTTTTTGTGCAATTCCAGATGTGAAGTAAGTCTCTTTATCTTAGTAGTCAAACTGAATACTTGAAACTCAACAGACCCTCTGTTTTCTTCGTTTTCTTTTTGAGAAAAAACCGAAATGAATGAATTTTTTACCATAAAAAAAATGCCCCTCTTCCTTTTTACAGATATGGATTTTACTGATCAGTAATAATAATGCCATTAATTCGAATGTGGTATATACAATAATCTAATCCGAATTTATTTATAAACTCCTAATTTTTTGAATTAAAATCAATCCAATTTGAAATTGTATTTCGATAGGAATAGAACGGGATTGGTACCTTTTCGCAGTGAATAATTTAGATCTAAAATGAAGAAGGTTCTGTTGATTCATTTCGAGATCTAATTGAGACATTATTCATTTCATATTAGATATTAGAATGAAGTGTGGGACACGTGATCTGTCTGTTTCTATACTTTCATATAATCTATATTATATATAGGTTATAGGATATATAGAAAAAGTATATTACCCGCGAATTTTCAATCGTGGATACATTTGTATCCTTAACATACTGAAACGACTTCCATTATTGGTATCAAACCAATAACGATTCATACAAGCTAAATCTTCTAAGCGATAATTAGGCCAAAGAAAGAGCTTTAATTTTATTAATTGATTTTTCTCTTTATCAAGATAGTTACTGTCATGCAAAACTTGGCTGCTGCTTTTTATGCTCTTTCCGTTCCAAAATACTGGATTTATATCTACATCATTTTTCTTCTTTGAATTGAAACAAATTTGAATTCTCAATTTTCTACGACGTCTAAACGATAAAATATTTTCAGGAACAAGCAAATCAAAATCCCTATTTTCAACTATTCTTTGATGTGGTGAAATAGTTTTATCAAAATCATTTTTAGAAACATTTCTTTGCTCTTGGTATTTTTGATTAGTTTGTTGCTTACTCTTATGAACCAACGAAATACCTATGGTTTGATACATAATAAATTGTCCATCATTTTTTACAGACAGACGAATGGGTTCTATAATCAATATTCCCTTTTTCATTAATTCTGTAAGAGCTAAATTCTTCTGAATCAGCATTATATCCAAACTCATTTCTCTCTTTTGAATCGAGGATATAGTAATTTTGCTCGGATCTATCAGTCTAAGCAGGAGACAATATACCTTGATATTATTGATCAGTCTTTGATTCAAAATATCCCCCCATCTCAATTGAAAAAGTAAATAACGTTTTAGGAATAAATCTAGTTCTGCTTCCGTATTGCTTTTGTATTGTTTTTTCTTTTTCCCTTTTTTCATGTCCGATCTTGCATAATTTTCTTGACTATCTTTTTGTTGTGAGAGAACAGATCTAAGATCTCTTCGGGTTGTGGGTTCTTTTTGTTCTTGATTTCGATGCTTTTTCTTCGATGGCATCAAAACCCTTCCCTTTTGCTTTTCATTGATGATCTTTTTATTTTCACTACTGTTGTTTTCATTTCTATTCCAATTTAAAAGAAGGAATTTGCTTGGTATAAACCAAGGTTTCATTTTATATGCATTAAAAAGTAACACAAATTCTGGGAAGAACCAAAGTTCCAGATTCGATATGGGACGCTTTAGCATTTTTTCATTCATTCCCATCCAATCAAAAAATACTTTGTTCGAGTTTGTTGAATTGATTTCTGGAATCATTATAAGATAAAAAAAATCTTTTTTAGGAATTATTTGAGAATAATTAGTATGAATTTGAGGATTTTGATTGCTATTGTTATCGATCGTGATCCAGGTGTCAATATCGCCTTTTTGTCTAAGATAAAAATTGAGACTTTTCCAATCAAAATATTTTCTATCAGCCGTTTTTTCGATATATATAATATCAAGCTTTCCTAGATAATTATTGATAAAAATGTTACTCAGCATGCTTGCTTTATGTGTGTTATAAGAAATCTCCTGGTTCTTATTTCTTTGAAACGGAGATCTATAAAAAGCGCATTCCCCTTTATTTTCATAAATAAGAAATTTATATGATAAAAGATCATATCTGTAGTATTTTTTGAAATTATCTTTTTGATTATATAATGAATATATTTCAAATTGTTTTTGTTTTTTGTAATCAATTAATTTGTTTTTTTCATATGAATGCCATTTTCTAAAATTTTCCTTTTTAGCTATACGACGCCGATTTACTGTATTTCGCCATTTTTGGGGTATTAATCTAGACCATCTTATCTGGGATAAATTGTATTGATAATGTCTTCTTAACCAGTTTTTCCAGTGATTCGTTTTATAACTTGGAAGTTTCTTATCCCCTAATTTGGAATGAACCATCCCTTGTGTTTGAAAAAAATCCTTTATTTCAGGCTTAAGAAAAAAAGGGATTCCTTGATATTGAAAAACCGATTTTAATTTAGACGAGTTACTCACTTGGATTTGTGATAATTTATAAAATACATATGCTTGTGACACGTAGGATAAGTCATAAAACATATATGAATTTCTTTGATTATTACGAATAATATCAAGTGACTTTTTTATAGTCGAAATAAACGTAATTGGATTTGTCTTTTGTTTATTAATTCCTTCTTGGTTTTTTTCATTATTGTAAAGAGATTTTTCAAAATTTTTTTTTGTTGATTCAAAAAAAAGTTCTGTATTCATTCTGGGAATATTAATGATAGATAAAATTAGATCCGTGTATATTCTTTCAATGAAAAATTGGAAAAAAAGGGGTAATTTACAGATTAATCGAGCATTTTTTCTTTTGAATATTTGCCATTTGTCGAATCTTTTAGCATTATAACTTCTTTTGTTAGGACTAATATTTATTTTTTGAGTCACTTTTTTTTTCTCTTTTGTGATTCTTTCTATTTGATTTCGAATTATACTTGTTCTATGAGTGAAATCCTTGATTTTTTTTTCGGTCAATGAAGAATTTGTGCAACTCGGAGCTGCAATTTCACTAAATGATTCATGAATTATCTGATTGCTTATTATTGAATCTTTTTCTTCTTTCATTTCACTTGATTCATCTCTTTGGACTTTTCTTAATCGAAATAATAAAATTGGATTTAATTTTGAAAGTTCTTTTATCATTTTTTTTAGAAAAATAACACTTTTGATAACCCATTTTTTTATTTCTTTTGAAACTAATTTTGTTTTTCCTTTAACAACTATTAGAATTTGAAAATACTTCTTTTTAAATTTTCCAATTTTTTTTTCAAGTTCCTTAACAATGGGTCTAAAAAAGGAAGGGCGTTTTCGGGGCGAACCAAAAGGAAGTTCAGTTTCCATTCCCCAAACTGTTAAAAAACAAAAATCATCTTTTTCTTTTTTCTTTTTCATTAGATCTTTCTGAGAAGATTGTAGTTTCGATTTGTGCCAAGGTTTCAGACAGAAAGGAAATAAGATTTTTATCTGAATACCATCTGTCAACCAATTTTTTGGAAATTCTGTTTCGGATAATGGAACACCATTATAGGTACATTTAACATGCATCTCTCTATTCCATTCCTGTAAATCTTCAGACCATTCAGGAACTTGCAATAGGAGTATACGTCCAATATTTTTTGCAATTATCAATGAAGGTAATAGAATAGATTTTCTAAAAATGGATTGACTTAATAACATGGAACCTCTTATTACTTGCGCAAATGGAATGGTATCCCAGGCCTCTGCTATCTCTATTCGGGCTTTCTCCTTTGTTTTGTTCTTCTCTTTTTTTTCTTCTCTTTTTGTTTGCTCTTCTGTATACTCTACAATTTTAAATGCTTCCCCTTTCCTCATCCGATTTCGAAAAATTAGTTTAATCAACCCGGAGATATCAAAAGAAAAAAGAGGGGATTTTTCTATTCTGTCCAAAAAGAGAGGGGAATGCACATTTGCTTGAAACAATTCCCAAATAGCTATTTTACGCCTTTGAGCCCTTATAGAACCTTTGATTATACCTCGCCGAAAGTCTGATTGTTGTGAATAGCGTATCAAAGCCACTTCCTCTGGTTCATTATCCGTATTAGTCTCCGTAGTATTAGGATCAGTATCCTCCTTCTTAGTAGTAAAAATGACTACCCGTTTACCCTTTCTTGAACGAATTTGATGTTCTACTGGTACCTCTTCTTCATATTCTCCTGATTGTTGTTCTAACTCGGTGATTAATTTGTATGACCATCGAGGCACTTTTTTACTGATTTCTTTTATCCTAATTGATTTTATGTTAATTTCATTTGGATCAGTTACAATTTGAGTTAATAAATAGTTTAAATATTTTCTTCCCTTTTCCGAATCTATTCTTCCTTCTGAAAATAAAGAAAGACCCTTCCAATTTAGATTGGATCCCAATTCTCTAATAAATTGACTGATTAAACTTAAGAAATCAATAATTTCCGTTGATAATGATTTTTTATCAAATCTATTTTTTTTCTGTTCAAATTCTTGGTAATCCGTATCGGGAATAAGGATACCGTGAATCCGATTTATCTCCAATTTCTCTATGAACTTTTCTATCGAAGCTTTTTTTAGGGTTGGAGGTAAAGGATTTTTGTAGATTGTTCTCCGATACGATCCGTTCAACAAAGGATCATACCTTTTGGATAAGTATTCTTTTGTAGAATCGTCATTACACAATCGAGTCCTTGTCTCAAGTATATTCAAAACAATATATTCTTTGTCTAGAGCTTGAATTCGATTTAGAAACTCATTGTTCAAACTTTTATCTTTTTCTTTGTTGGTATAAACCCAAGGGTTGTAGAGTTCAGTAGATGAAGATTTTTCGAATGTAGGGGGGGATATCCTTTGTTTTATCA